GTAGGATCTGCCGCTCAAATTAAAGCTATGAAACAGGTAGCTGGAAAATTAAAATTGGAATTGGCTCAATTCGCTGAATTAGAAGCCTTTGCCCAATTTTCTTCTGATCTCGATAAAGCTACTCAGAATCAATTGGCAAGAGGTCAACGGTTGCGTGAGTTACTGAAACAATCCCAATCAGCCCCGCTCACAGTGGAAGAACAGATAATGACCATTTATACCGGAACAAATGGTTATCTGGATGGATTAGAAATTGGACAAGTAAGAAAATTTCTCGTTCAGCTACGCACTTATTTAAAAACGAATAAACCTGAGTTCCAAGAAATAATAGCCTCTACCAAGACATTAACCCCTGAAGCAGAAAGCTTTTTGAAAGAAGGTATTCAAGAGCAACTGGAACGTTTTATACTTCAGGAGAAATTATAAAAAATAGAAGTATATTAAGTTAAGTATATATATAATAGAAAGAAGTATATAACGAATATCTGTATCTGTTTAATATTAAATCTTAAAGTATTCAGAATTTCTTTCTTATTCTATTTATTTCTTATCTTTTTTATAAATAGAATAAAAATAGATTCTATATAATATATAGAAATGGAAATAATAGATAAATATCAATATATTTATATCTATATTGATATTGCGTCCAATAGGATTTGAACCTATACCAAAGGTTTAGAAGACCTATGTCCTATCCATTAGACAATGGACGCTTTTCGCTTTTTTTTAACTTCCCAATTGTTAAATGTGCGAAATCTTTTTAGCAATTGTGTATTGAATTCACTTCAATACACAATTGCTATTAGACAATTCTAATAGAGAAAATTGTCTCTAATAAAAAGGGGGCAATTTAGAATTTAGAGCGGGTAGCGGGAATCGAACCCGCATCGTTAGCTTGGAAGGCTAAGGGTTTTAGTCGACGTCGATTGATCAGTTTTATATTTTTAACGTCTCTAATTCAAAACCGAACATGAAACTTTGGTTTCATTCGGCTCCTTTATGATGGATGGCGAAATTCCCAAATAAAATAAGATGGAAACGAAATCAAAATTTGACTCATAACATCTATGTTAGCTTTTTTTCCGTCTGGATGCTTTCACAGAAAATTTTGCTTTATAGATGATCCTTCTAGAAGATAGAAAAGGCGAACTCAAACAATCTTTCTAGTTACTTCGTTCTTTATTTCTATTTAACGGAATCCTTAGGAAAAGTATTTTGTTTCCACCGAGCTAAAACAATATAATATGTCGATGTCTTTAGTAAACCAAAGTTCTCGTTTAATAGCTATTTTGCTTCAATTTTTTCTATACCAAACAAAAAATAGAACTGAAGATTTAGTTACGATTAGAAAGAAACTTTTCTGGCTTTATCCATGGATCCTCTTGTTATACTTATTGAATTGTAAATAATTATCCAATTCAAAAATTATGTTTCGGAATTTAAGAATCCAAATTGACAATTAATTAGAGTCTTTGGATACAAATTACGAGAATCTATAATCTTCCTTGAATTTTTCATTGAAAGGTAAAGGATTAAATCCTTTTAAGAAATAAAGTTTTTGATCGGAAGATTAATCAAACCGAGAGACCCTTTAACTATTAAAGGGGTTAAAGGAACGAATCACACTTTTACCACTAAACTATACCCGCTACAATGCAATTATTGTATATAAATTGACCTTTTGTCGAACAAAGTAATCGGGAGAAAAAAATATGAAAAAAAAAATGAGAAAATTCTAGCGCAGACTTAATAAAATTAGTCAAAGCAGAATTCCTTTTTTTTTTTATTTCAGATCCTTTTTGTCTCAAAATCCACCGGATGGGTCTTTTTAACTTTAACAAAAAAAGGCCCGGCTGGGGACTGACCAGGCCAGGCTATAAAAAAAAAAGATCTTTTATTTGTGTTTGGACGAGACAAAATCAAAAAGGATTCTCTATTTCTATTTTTGTGATTTTATTTATTTATCTTTCGAGTTCGAGTCTTTTCTTTATCTAATCTTTATCTACATTTTTTATGGAAATAGAATTACTGAGAAAGTTCTATAAAAAAGTTATATAATAGTAATATATATATATTAATTATAAATATATAATTAATATATAATTAATATTATTTATATAATAAATACGAAATTATATAAATTATATAATATATATATAATATATATAATAAAATAGAGAAAATGAAAAAATATATATAATAATTAAAGTATTATATAGAATAATCTATAAAAAAAAAAAAGTTTTTTAAGAATAAAGTGGAGAAGGGTTTTTTCAAGCCCTTTTTTTGTCTAATAGTATCCCCTTTCGATTAGGAGAGATGGCTGAGTGGACTAAAGCGTTGGATTGCTAATCCATTGTACGAGTTAATCGTACCGAGGGTTCGAATCCCTCTCTTTCCCTTCCGCTTTTTGATGATGTGAAATAGATAAAATCCTAATAAAATTCGCACATTTCCACTAATTAAATAAAAATTAAATAAAGTAATAAAAAACCTTTCTTTTTTATTCTTCACGTCCCGGATTACGTCCTGGATCATTAGATAAGAATCCAAATATGAAGAGAGAAACAAAGAATATAACTACAGTGTATACAAAAAGTTTGAGAGTAAGCATTACACAATCTCCAAGATCTTACTTTTTTTTTCAAAAAAAAAAAAGAGAATAGATTCTCTATTTTTATACTAAATATCTAGATAGTTTTTTTGTGAGTGAACTCGAATCTAATTAAGTTCTTTCATTTAGAGAAAAGAGGATCAAACTGAGGAAATCAACTGATCCAGATTTAGTATGGCTACCAAAAAAATTCAATGTTTGAATTGAGAGTTCGTTCCTACGTCAAGATTTTTTGATCTTTTGAATTGTTGGAAGAATCAAAATCGTGAATTTTTCTAAGACAGTATTAAGAATTTCATCGAAAACTTACAGCTGCTTGCCAAACAAAGGCTAAGAGAAGAAAGAAAAGAGGTATTACGGGCATAACATCTACGATTGGATTCAAAAAGGCGTAGGCCTCTGGCAATTTGGCGACTAAAAAAGTGCTTGAAAAAAGGGCCGAATTAAAACAAATACAGATCAAATTAAATATATTAAGCATAACAAAATTTGGTGTTCTTGTGGATAATTTAATTTTGATTGAGTTATTAATATATTTTTTATATAAGGAAAAAAATAAATAAAGAAAGATAGTCTAAAAAGACTTTGTTGAACTTACTCAATCAAAAATCCTTTCATTCTCTTATGAGAATTAAAGAAATAATATTTTCATACAATATCTTAATTGAATTCTATGTAATGATCAATAAAGTAAGTTTGATTTGCTATCTATACGTGTCAAAACTATAGCACCAATGTAATCTATATTGCATTTGGGCTAAAATTGAATTGACGAACAACCAATAGCAATATTACTCTTTTAGTAGTCTTGAATAAAAATAAAAATGGGGCGTAGCCAAGCGGTAAGGCAACGGGTTTTGGTCCCGCTATTCGGAGGTTCGAATCCTTCCGTCCCAGCGTCTAGTCATTACGGAATCAATCTTCTATTACTTTTGTACACCATCTTTCTCCTTCTGTTTAAAAATACAATATTTTTTAAGACTAAAATATTGAAATGAAAAGAAGAATAAACTTCTTTTTTATTATTTCAACCGAAATTACAAAAAAATCTATTTGCTTTTTTAGTGATGTAGGTAAGTAAGGTAGAACCGTAGATTCTACGAGTTTGAATAAAAAAATATATTTCTATTTCTATATATATATATATATAGAAATATAGATTTCTATTCAAATTTCGATTTGACATATATACAATTTAATATGGGATTTATTTGAATTCTGACGGAACCTTTTACGCGTAGATTCACTATTCCATTCATAGAGAAAGAAAAAGTATAGATTACGATATACTGGCTGAACTATGACTATTCATGATTCCATAATTGAATCAATTACACAAACTAGAGGAATGTTATGGTAAAACTTCGTTTAAAACGATGTGGTAGAAAGCAACGTGCGACTTGAATTGAAGGACATGATCTGCTGTGGATGTTTTGATCCGCCACCTTTTATATTAGGAATATAGGTGCTCTTGGCTCGACATTTTGTGTTCTATTTTACTAGAGTCCTACACCTTTTTGAATATAAAAAAGAGTACAGGATGGAGCTCGAGGAGAATAGAAAGTTTTTATTACTTTTACTTTCGCAGGAGTAAGGATCTAGGGTTAGTGCGAATCAATAAGTTGGAACAACTTCGTAAGTCTTTTTATTTTTATATTGAAAAAAAGCCCTTTCAAGTAATTTTACAATAGAAAAGGAAATTTTCTTAAAATTGTAAAATTCTTTGAATCAAAAGTCTATCATGCGTGAATCAAGCGTTTGTATGATTCTTTGATAGAAAGAAAAGAAATCATAAACAAAATAAGGGGCTTGTTGCTGCCCTTTTTTAATAAAACGATTCAAGATCACCGAAGTAATGTCTAAACCCAAAGATTCAAAGTAAGGATAAAGAATTCTGAAACAAGGAAATCCAATTTTCAATTGTTTGAACAACTAGATCAGAATGAAGAATTCAAATTGATTCTAAAAAATGAGACAAACAAAAAAAGGGTTAGAGACTACTCAATAAAAAGAGTACTTAAGGATTCTCTGTTGAGATATTTGAGAGTTATTTAACTTGAGTTACGAGAGTACGAATGTTACAAACGCTTTTTATGAAAAAAATAGTTATGGTTTCAATATTGGCTAATTGGTTTAATGTTTTTATTAATCTATTTAATATTTGAATTTTATAAAGAGAGTTAACTTCTACTCATTGCATTTTTGTCTCGAGCCGTACGAGGCCAAAGCCTCTTATACGTTTCTCGGGGGGGGTATTATTCATATACATCTATCCCAATGAGCCGTTTATCGAATCGTTGCAATTGATGTTCGATCCCGAAGAGAAGGAAGAGATCTTCGGAAGGTGGGTTTTTATGATCCCATAACTAATCAAACTTATTTAAATCTTCCTGCTATTCTCGATTTCCTTAAAAAGGGCGCTCAACCAACAAGAACAGTTCATGATATTTCAAAGAAGGCAGGTATTTTTACGGAATTAAATCTTAATAAAACGAAATTGAATTAATGAAATATAAAAAAGAGGGTGTGAAAGACTCATATATAGCTTGGTATCAAATTTGATCTACTCTTTTCTTTCCTCCTCTTTGGTTTCCATCATATTTATTTTGATTTATTAGAATTTCCATTTATTATTAGTATTCTTCCTAAAGGCAGGAAAACTTAAAAATACCCTGCTAGCAACTACCATGTTTTATAATAATAAACAAATTTATTAAAATAATTTTGGATCTATAGAAATTATCAATTTTGTATAAATAGAAAATAATACTGTATAGAAAATAATATATTAATTCTGAATCATAATATATATATTAATATATTACTTTCTAAATATATATATATTATTATTTTATATGAATAACTAAATATATATATAAAGATTTGAGATTATCCTACTCGGCTTAGTTTTCATTCATTGTATAAACTAGCAAACCACGGGGTGAAACTTTTTTATTTCTATTTTGTATTCTTTTGGCTATATTAAAAATTCACAATCATATTGACAACAGTGTATCGACCAAATATAATTCTCTCATAGAGAAATAGATCTATTTATCCCTGACGCACACATGACTGGATTTTGCTTTTTTTCTTTATTCTGGTTGTATCTACATATTTGCAGTACTTTCTTTTTTTTTTTTTTTTGGGGGGGGGGTTGCTAACTCAACGGTAGAGTACTCGGCTTTTAAGTGCGACTAGCATCTTTTACACATTTGTATGAAGAAAAGTATTCGTCCAGATCTGCGGTAGAGTTTGTAAGACCACGACTGATCCTGAAAGGAATGAACGGAAAAAATAGCATGTCGTATCAAGGGAGAATTCAGATAACATTTTTTTCTTTTCTGATCGGTACAACCTTGTTTTCGGTGTCGACAAAAAAAAAAAAAAAAAAGAATTCCAATTTGGGTCGAGTGAATAAATATAAATGGATGGATAAAAAACCAGTTTTCCTGATTCCAAGAAAAAAAAAGAAACGAGCTTCCATTCGTAATTTGAAAAATTACCCGATCTAATTAAATGTTAAAACTAGATTAATGCCTAATACGGGTATGGGAAGGAATTTTTTTCTTGTGTGTTATTATCAATTTTTTTGTGAGTCCTAATTATTTTTTCCCTAGTCCGTTTGGGTTAGGTTGGAGATGGATGTGTAAAAGAAGCAGTATATTGATAAAAAATATATATATATTTCCAAAATCAAAAGAGCGATTAGGTTAAAAAAATAAAGGATTTCTAATCATCTTGTTTTGTTATTCTATAATATAACGAACAGAAACCTATTAAAGATAGAGAATCCGGTTAGCAGTCTACCTGTTTATGAGGTATCTATTGCTTTTGTAATCTAATACCTTATTTTGACTGTATCGCACTATGTGTCATTTCAGAACTCAAGAAAATAAAGACTTTACTTTTAGTTCAAATCGAATTTCAATCCAAATGGAGAAATTTCAAGGATATTTAGAGTTCGATGGGGCTCGGCAACAGAGTTTTCTATATCCACTTTTTTTTCGGGAGTATATTTATGTACTTTCTTATGATCACGGTTTAAATAGATTAAATAGAAATCGCTCTATTTTCGTGGAAAATGCGGATTATGACAAAAAATATAGTTCACTAATTGTGAAACGCTTAATTTTGCGAATGTACGAACAGAATCGTTTGATTATTCCCACTAAGGATTTGAACACAAATCTGGGGCAGACCAATCTTTTCTATTATCAAATGATATCTGTTTTATTTGCAGTGATTGTAGAAATTCCATTTTCCCTAAGGTTGGAATCCTCTTTCGAAGGAAAAAACTTGAAAAAATCTTACAATTTACAATCAATTCATTCCATATTTCCCTTTTTAGAAGACAAATTCTCACATTTTAATTATGTATTAGATGTACTAATACCTTACCCCATTCATCTAGAAATCTTGGTTCAAACCCTACGTTACCGGGTAAAAGATGCCTCTTCTTTGCATTTTTTTCGGTTCTGTCTATACGAGTATTGCAATTGGAAGAATTTTGATAGTAAAAAAAAATCAATTTTGAATCCAAGATTTTTATTGTTCTTATATAATTCTCATGTATGTGAATACGAATCCATCTTTTTTTTTCTACGGAAGCAGTCTTCTCATTTACGATCGACATCTTATGAAGTATTTTTTGAGCGAATTTTATTCTATGGAAAAATACAACATTTTTTAAAAGTCTTTGTTAATAATTTTCCGGCGATCTTAGGGTTGCTCAAGGATCCTTTCCTACATTATGTTAGATATCATGGAAAATACATTCTGGCAACAAAGGATACGCCGCTTCTGATGAATAAATGGAAATATTATTTTGTTAATTTATGGCAATGTTATTTTTCCGTATGGTTTCAATCGCAAAAGATTAA